TATGATGGAAACGAAAGAGGAGGAAAGAAAAGAGTAGATAAAATTTGATACCAAGCGGTAGATGAGTCTTTCACATCCTCTTTTTTATATTTCATTAATTCAATTTCGTTTTATTAAGACTTAATTCCGTAAAAATCCCTGCCTTCTTTGAAATATCATGAACTGTTCTTGTTGGTTGAGCGCCCTTTTTAAGGAAATCGAGAATAGCCGGAAGATTTAAATAAGTTTGATTAGTTATCGGATCATAAAAACCCACCTTCCGAAGATCTCTTCCTTCTCTTCGGGATCGAACATCAATTGCAACGATTCGATAAACGGCTCATTGGGATAGATGTATATGAATAAGACCCCCCCTAGAAACGTATAAGAGGCTTTGACCTCGTACGGCTCGAGAAAAAAATGCAATGAGTAGAAGTTAACTCTCTGTATAAAATTAAAATATTAAATAGATTAATAAAAACATTAAATCAATTAGCCAGTATTGAAACCGTAAATATCTTTTTTCATAAAAAACGTTCGTAACATTCGTACTCTCGTAACTCAAGTTAAATAACTCTCAAATATCTCAACAGAGAATCCTTAAGTACTCTTTTTATTGAGTAGTCTCTAACCCTTTTTTTGTTTGTCTCATTTTTTTTTTTAGAATTAAAATGGATTCTTCATTCTGATCTAGTTGTTCAAACAATTGAAAATTGGATTTCCTTGTTTCAGGATTCTTTATCCTTACTGTGAATCTTTGGGTTTAGACATGACTTCGGTGATCTTGAATCGTTTTATTAAAAAAGGGCAGCAACAAGCCCCTTATTTTATTTATGAGTTCTTTTCTTTCTATCACAGAATCATACAAACGCTTGATTCACGCATGATAGACTTTTGATTCAAAGAATTTTACAATTTTAAGAAAATTTCCTTTTGTTTTGTAAAATTACTTGAAAGGGCTTTTTTTCAATATAAAAATAAAAAGACTTACGAAGTTGTTCCAACTTATTAATTCGCACTAACCCTAGATCCTTACTCCTGCGAAAGGAATAAAAACTTTCTATTCTCCTCGAGCTCCATCCTGTACTCTTTTTTATATTCAAAAAAAGTGTAGGACTCTAGTAAAATAGAACACAAAATGTCGAGCCAAGAGCACCTATATTCCTAATATAAAAGGTGGCGGATCAAAACATCCACAGCAGATTATGTCCTTCAATTCAAGTCGCACGTTGCTTTCTACCACATCGTTTTAAACGAAGTTTTACCATAACATCCCTCTAGTTTGTGTAATTGATTCAATTATGGAATCATGAATAGTCATAGTTCAGTCAGTATTATATAATAATCTATACTTTTTCTTTCTCTATGAATGGAATAGTGAATCTACGCGTAAAAGGTTAAGTCAGAAGTCAAATGAATCCCATATTAAATTGTATCTATGTCAAATCGAAATTTGAATAGAAATATATATTTATATATATATATATTTTTTTTATTCAAACTCTTAGAATCTACGGTTCTACCTTACTTACCTACATCACACACAAATAAAAAAAAGCAAATAGATTTTTTGTGAATTCGGTTGAAATGATGAAAAATAAGTTGATTCTTCTTTTCATTTCAAGATTTTATTCTTAAAAAATATTTGATTTTTAAACAGAAAGAGAAAGATGGTGTACAAAGGCAATAGAAGGTTGATTCCGTAATGACTGGACTCTGGGACGGAAGGATTCGAACCTCCGAATAGCGGGACCAAAACCCGTTGCCTTACCGCTTGGCTACGCCCCATTTTGATTTTTATTCAAGACTACTAAAAGAGTAATATTGCTATTGGTTGTTCGTCAATTCAATTTAAGCCCAAATGAAATATAGATTACATTGGTGCTATAGTTTTGACACGTGTAGATAGCAAATCAAACTTACTTTATTGATCATTACATAGAATTCAATTAAGATATTGTATGAAAATATTATTTCTTTCATTCTCATAAGAGAATGAAAGGATTTTTGATTGAGTAAGTTCAACAAAGTCTTTTTAGACTATCTTTCTTTATTTTTTTCCTTATATAAAAAATATATTAATAACTCAATCAAAATTAAATTATCCACAAGAACACCAATTTTTGTTATGCTTAATATATTTAATTTGATCTGTATTTGTTTTAATTCTGCCCTTTTTTCAAGCACTTTTTTAGTCGCCAAATTGCCGGAGGCCTACGCCTTTTTGAATCCAATCGTAGATATTATGCCCGTAATACCACTTTTCTTTCTTCTCTTAGCCTTTGTTTGGCAAGCAGCTGTAAGTTTTCGATGAAATTCTTAATACTGTCTTAGAAAAATTCACGGCTTTGATCCTTCCAACAATTCAAAAGATCAAAAAATCTTGACGTAGGAACGAACTCTCAATTCAAACATTGAATTTTTTTGGTAGCCATACTAAACCTGGATCATTCAATTTGCTCAGTTTTATCCTCTTTTCCCTAAATGAAAGAACCTAATTAGATTCGAGTTCACAAAAAAATATCTAGATATTTAGTATAAAAATAGAGAATCTATTCTCTTTTTTTTGAAAAAAAAAAAGTAAGATCTTGGAGATTGTGTAATGCTTACTCTCAAACTTTTTGTATACACTGTAGTTATATTCTTTGTTTCTCTCTTCATATTTGGATTCCTATCTAATGATCCAGGACGTAATCCGGGACGTGAAGAATAAAAACGACAGGTTTTTTATTACTTTATTTAATTAGTGGAAATGCGCAAATTTTATTAGGATTTTATCTATTTCACATCATCAAAAAACGGAAGGGAAAGAGAGGGATTCGAACCCTCGGTACGATTAACTCGTACAATGGATTAGCAATCCAACGCTTTAATCCACTCAGCCATCTCTCCTAATCGAAAAGGGATACTTATTAGGTTCCATTAGACAAAAAAAGGCTTAAAAAAACCTTCTCCACTTTATTCTTAAAAAATTTTTTTTTTAGATTATTCTTTATATTACTTTATAATATATATATTATTATTTTCTATATTTTATTATATTTATATATATATAATATATAATTTCTTTTTTATTATATAAATATATTTATCATATATTTATCTATATATATAATATATATATATTACTATTTACTATTATATAACTTTTTTATAGAACTTTCTCAGTAATTCTATATTACATAAAAAATGACATAAAAAATGTAGATAAAGATTAGATAAAGAAAGGGCTCGAACTCGAAAGAGAAATAAATAAAATCACAAAAATACAAATAGAGAATCCTTTTTTTATTTTGTCTCGTCCAAACACAAATAAAAGATCTTTTTTATTTTAATAGCCTGGCCTGGTCAGTCCCCAGCCGGGCCTTTTTTTGTTAAAGTTAAAAAGACCCATCCGATGGATTTTTAGACAAAAAAGATCTAAAAAAAAACGGAATCCCACTTTGACTAATTTTCTTAAGTCTACGCTATAATTTTCTAATTTTTTTTTTTCATATTTTTTTCTCCCGATTACTTTGTTCGACAAAAGGTCAATTTATATGCAATAATTGCATTGTAGCGGGTATAGTTTAGTGGTAAAAGTGTGATTCGTTCCTTTAACCCCTTTAATAGTTAAAGGGTCTCTCGGTTTGATTAATCTTCCGATCAAAAACTTTATTTCTTAAAAGGATTTAGTCCTTTACCTTTCAATGAAAGATTCAAGGAAGATTATAGATTCTCGTAATTTGTATCCAAAGACTCTAATTAATTCTCAATTTGGATTATGAAATTCCGAAACATAATTTTTGAATTGGATGACTATTTACAATTCAATAAGTATAACAAGAGGATCCATGGATAAAGCCAAAAAAGTTTCTTTCTAATCGTAACTAAATCTTCAGTTCTATTTTTTGTTTTATATAGAAAAAAATTGAAGCAAAATAGCTATTAAACGAGAACTTTGGTTTACTAAAGACATCGACATATTATATTGTTTTAGCTCGGTGGAAACAAAATACTTTTCCTAAGGATTCCGTTAAATAGAAATAAAGAACGAAGTAACTAGAAAGATTGTTCGAGTTCGCCTTTTCTATCTTCTAGAAGGATCATCTATAAAGCAAAATTTTCTGTGAAAGCATCCAGACGGAAAAAAAGCTAACATAGATGTTATGGGTCGAATTTTGATTTTTATTTCGTTCCCATCTTATTTTATTTGGGAATTTCTCCATCCATCATAAAGGAGCCGAATGAAACCAAAATTTCATGTTCGGTTTTGAATTAGAGACGTTAAAAATATAAAACTGATCAATTGGCGTCGACTAAAACCCTTAGCCTTCCAAGCTAACGATGCGGGTTCGATTCCCGCTACCCGCTCTAAATTCTAAATTGCTTTTTTTTATTTTTTTATTAGAGACAGTTTTCTCTATTAGAATTGTCTAATAGCAATTGTGTATTGAATTAACTAGCAATTGTGTATTGAATTAACTTCAATACACAATTGCTAAAAAAATTTCGCACATTTTTTTTTTTAACAATTGGGAAGTCAAAAAAAGCGAAAAGCGTCCATTGTCTAATGGATAGGACATAGGTCTTCTAAACCTTTGGTATAGGTTCAAATCCTATTGGACGCAATATCAATATAGATATAAATATATTGATATTTATCTATTATTTCCATTTCTATATATTATATCGAATATTTTTTTATTCTATTTAGAAAAAAGATAAGAAAGAAATAGAATAAGAAAGAAATTCTGAATGCTTTAAGATTGAATATTAAACAGATATTAGTTATATACTTCTTTCTATTATATATACTTAACTTAAATATACTTCTATTTTTCGAATTTCTTAAAAATTGAATTAAAGAATAAAATTAACTAAAGAAAAAAAAAAAGAAGGATCCATTTATTTTATTTTTTTTATAATTTCTCCTGAAGTAGAAAACGTTCTAGTTGCTCTTGAATACCTTCTTTCAAAAAGCTTTCTGCTTCAGCGGTTAATGTCTTGGTAGAGGCTATTATTTCTTGGAACTGAGGTTT